TTTTATATCGTTTTGGCGGCATGGCCGAGCGGTAAGGCGGGGGACTGCAAATCCTTTTTCCCCAGTTCAAATCCGGGTGTCGCCTGATAAACAAAAGAATGGAAATACCTTATTCTGTTTTGATAACTTGCTAGGTTTTTTACAGCCGCAGCAAGCGGAGGAAAAAGACTCTGGGTACTTGCTTGATTCTTAAGTATCCGGGGGGTTTGGTCTCTAAAATGCCTTCAATTAAGGTTTAAGGAAAGATAAGAGTAGTGAAAAAACCTGGTAAATTTTTTTTGATAGCCCCTATGTAGTGTCTACCGGCTGAGTCTTGAATCGGGGATAGAAAATAAAATTTTTAGTTGCGGAAAGAGCAGAAGATACTTTGTATACATACTCATGAAAGTTTATAAGTACTCTGGCATGCAATCAATAGTAATTCGATTGAATGTATAATTAGGTTTTACTTTTTTTATAGAAATAGAAAGTGAAAAATTAAATAAAGTACAAAAATGAATTTTTACTTTTCGATAACCTCTAGGCACGAACATAATAATACGTCTTCGATTGGTTCATAGGGCAAATCGTAGATGGTACGATTTATAGCAAATCAAAAAGAAATTAAATAGGGGTATTCAATATATAATGATCTATTTTGATTCTATATATACTTTTTTGACTTAATGAAAGGCCACAAAAGTAAAGAACGGGTATTATTATTATGACATGTTATTAACATTCCTTTGTTACTTCTGCTAGCTGTTTATGCGTATTTTGCTTGTGCTTAATGTTTTTCGATTATACTATAAATCGTATAATTATAACAACCATTCTAATTGGATTTGGATTCTTTCATCAATGGTGTTGGATCAGAATCCGCTTTTGACTATACGATAGAAATTCTACTATTATTAGTGAACAATAATTGAATAATTCCTTCATAGAGATCGAGGACAAAACTCACATGGATATAGTAAGTCTCGCTTGGGCTGCTTTAATGGTAGTCTTTACATTTTCCCTTTCACTCGTAGTATGGGGAAGAAGTGGACTCTAGAAGTACTAATAATTAAGTTTAGGAATCAAACTGGATCAATTTTTTTTACAGATCATTCTGTTCTCCAAATACTTTATTTTAAATTTCAATTTTATTTCTTCATTAATTTGAATCTTTCTTTCAATGGATATCGGACTTGATATTAAAAAAAAAAAAGAAATCTAGGAAATAGAATCGGACGAGTCAAAACTGTCTTTAGGATTATTTCATATTGATTGAAATCAACACAAATCAAATAGAAATTGATATATATGAATATAATAGTGTCGATTGATAGATATTAAACTAACGTGTATCTTCAGACAACAAACTTTATTTTTATATAGTACAATAAGAATACTAGATAGGATAGTATGGTAGAAATTTTTTTTTCTACCATACTATTCTATCTAGTATCTCATAGATTACCGCTTTCATAGACTACTGCTGAATATAGGTCAATAATTTCATTTAAAAAGCGAAATTTGAACCTTTTTATTTTATTTCTTCGCTGCAATCATTGATAAGAACTAAAAAGTCACAAGTTTCATTTTGAATTTAAATTAATCACTTTGACTTACTGTTTTTACGTATATTATAAGTAAAAAAGCAGTAGGGACTAGAATGAACAGTGCAGTAGCAATAAATGCGAGAATATTTACTTCCATAATTTTGTTATTTCATTTTTCTTTAATTCGCAATAACTCGGGATTTAATCCCATAGAGATGATAAATCTTTTGGCTGTAAATTCAATGGGATGAATATGAATTACACTCGATGTAATCGAATCGGATCAATATCATGAATAAGAATATCTGACAAATTGATTCATCGTCAAGAATTGAATAGTATAAACACAGAAAGATCTTTTATCCATACCATACCGAATTCCAACGTAAATTCCTCAGACAATCAAAAATAAACACCTTTCACTTTCTTTTTCATTCTTTTTCATCCTTTCTTTTCTATAAACCTGTGCTTGCCTTGTACAATCATTTGATGAAGTATCATCAAACCGCTCTACCGTTGGTTGTAACCAAACAATAGAAAAGAAAACATTTTTGTTGCAAACGAAATTATTTGTACCCCCTTTCACACAAAAAAGAAAGGATGAATTGCTATATTTTTTTAGTGGATTTGGATCTGTCGGGACTGACGGGGCTCGAACCCGTAGCTTCCGCCTTGACAGGGCGGTGCTCTGACCAATTGAACTACAATCCCAAGGAAATAAGAGAATAAAATAAAGTGTCCAGTATACATATTCGTATGATTTCACTCAAATGCTTTCGATATGGATATGTTCTTTAGCAAGAGCGGCATGGATTAATAATAATTATTTCCAAATCAATTGGATAGTAAATCTTTCAAAGAAAAAGTTCTTTTTTTATTTTCCTTAGACTTTCTACTTGCGGATCTTAATATATTAATCTATATCATTAGCAAGACCAAAACTTGTGATAAAAAAAAATAGTGCTATCGGTAAA